TTCACTTAGAATACCTATTCTACCTATATAGGTATACATTGGATATATTTTTTATTTTTTTTTTTAAGACTTTTTTACTTATATATTTTTGATTTATATATATTCTATATATATAATTATACTTATATATTTCTATTTTATATAAATATATTCTAATATATAGAAATAGAATAAAATATATATAATAAATCTAATTTGATAAATAAATGTGAATTCTCATTAGAACATTAAATTTCTATATATTTTCAATCAAAAAAAACTTTTATATCACAACAAATCCAATAAACCCATCGCTTGAATGAAGAAACAATTCAAATTAATGGATAGAACAGGTATAAATAGATCGACAGATAAAATCCCATTACCTCAGATGGGATTATATTTATTTGATACATTCTTGTCAATATCAATGTGAATATCTTGAGTTCATAAATAAATATACACTGAAGAAAACAAAAGAATTAATTGAAATTCAATTTCAATAAAATTTAATAAAAAGAAATTCAATAAAAATAAAATACTAAAACTAAATAAATTACTCAAATTCAAATTAAATTCAAATTAAATAGAAATAGAAAATTTAATAATAAAAAAAAATACTATACAAAGATAGAAAAATAATATACAAATAAAAATAGAAATAAATAGAAAAATATATAGAATATATTACAATATATAGATATAAAATAGATAGATATATTTTATAAGGAAATTATAAGGAAATATAGAATACCTGGAGCATTAAAATAGGTTTTTTTTCTCGAATGATACAAACCCACTTTTCCAAAGATCTCTTCCTTCTTTTCGGCATTGAACATCAAATCAATTGCAAGGATTCGAATCTTTCTAAAAAAAAAAAAAATCATCTGTACTTTCTTAACTCAAGTTGGAGAACTTTTAAATAGGTCAAAGGAAATCCTTTAAGCATTTCATTGATTGAGTGATCTCTAATCGCCTTTCTTTTTGTTTCTTTTAGAATCTATTTTGATTCTTCATTCTGATCAAATTGTTGAGACAATTGAAAACGATATTTACCCGGTCCAGGATCCTTTATTTTTCCCTTGAATCGTTGGGTTTAGACATTACTTCGGTCGTCTTTAATCCTTTCAAACTGGATGCAACATATCAGTTTTTGTGATTTCTTTCTATCAAAAAAAGAATCAGATTAATGGTTGATTCTTGCATCATATACTTTCTTTTTGAACTTTTGAATCAAACAAAAAAATTTGGTCAATTCTAAAAAACTTTATTCTTGGATTTGAAACTTGCTCGAATTGTATCCTTTCTATTTCGATTTACACTATACCCCAACAAAAAGTGAGATTTCGAGTGTATAAATATAACAAAACAAATGATGTCGAGTTAGGAGCACTCTCATTCCTTTCCTATTCCTATATATATTATAGCTATATTATATGCTATATTATATATATAACTATTATATTAATATTCTTAATATTATTTATTATTATTTATTAATTCTTTTTTAATATTAATTATTTTAATTAATATTAAATTTTAAATATTCAATTTAAAATTAAAATTTATTTTTTCAAATTTCTTTTTATTTATTATTAATTTTTTTTTATTTAATTATTATTTAATAAATTAATATTATTTATTAGGGTATAATAAGGTAGATGTAAGAATCCATAGTTGATCATGTCCTTCAAGTGGCGCGTTGCTTTTTACCATATCATTTCAAACGAAGTTTTACTATAACATTCCTTGCGTTTTGAACTAGTATGGAATTCATTTTATTAGGGAATCCTGAATAGTCATCGGTTCAACCAATACATAGAAATCTCAAATTTGAATTTCTTAATTTCTATTGGATAATTTTGAATATTCCAAAAGAAATAAGACAAAAAAACGAAATAAGCTATTTTTAAGTCTTTAAGTGAGTACCTAGGACGCATTTGCCTATCTCCCATTTATTCAAGTTCCACGGACTCCTACAAAATCATTAAAAAGATTCAATTTATAAATTTTCCATCTAGATATCATTATTTGAATAAGGTTTTGTTTTAAACATATTTTTATCATCATAATATAAAAAAAACCTATTCAGATTCGGATTAACTCATTAATGATTTTAAATAAATAGGAAATTGGTTAAAAAAATATCCAATTTTTTTAATGCAGTAGTCGATAAAAAAGACTGATGTGGGGAAAATTGGAAATTGTTTTGTTATTCTTTCAGACTGAGTGCTAAAATCAGTATCGAAATACTCGAAGATCATCTTATTTATCAGATAGACTTTTTTATCAGATAGACTAAAGAATTGTCATTGAAATTAATTTTTGATATTCTATCTTATATGGTGCAGTGCAATTCAAGTTACCGAAGTTAAATTAAGGTATGAGACATTTTTTTTTTTTTTGATAGATTATATAGAATGATAGATTATAGAGAATATCTGGGACGGAAGGATTCGAACCTCCGAATAGCGGGACCAAAACCCGTTGCCTTACCACTTGGCTACGCCCCATTTATATTTCTATTCAACACTAATAAAAACTAATATTAATAGTGGTTCTTCGTCAATTCCCATCCAAATATCTAGGAAATATATTACTGTCTTGTTCGGATTTTCATATGTGTAGATATAGAATTCAACTGAATTGATTGCTCATAATAGATAATTCAACTAAGATATTGTATAAAAATATGATTTCCTCTATTCTTTTTTGATTTGAGAATTGAGAATTGAAGGATTTTTGATTGGGTGAGTTTAATAACACAATAAATTAAATAAAAATAAAGAAGGGTTCTTCGTCTACCTTACTTTTTTTTGATTCATTTTTATATCAATAACATATTAATAACTTAGTCATCAATCAAAATACAATTATCTTCAAGAACAAAATGTTTGTTATGCTTAATAGTTTTAGTTTAATTTGTATCTGTCTTAATTCTGCCCTTTATTCAAGCAATTTTTTATTCACAAAATTGCCTGAAGCCTACGCTTTTTTGAATCCAATCGTAGATGTTATGCCAGTAATCCCTTTACTCTTTTTTCTATTAGCCTTTGTTTGGCAAGCTGCTGTAAGTTTTCGATGAGATTTTAATACTATCCTAAAATAATTCATGATTTATTCGAGAAAAAAATTATAGTAATTGAGAAGATCAGATAAGTCTTATACTCTAAGCTCTTAATTCAAACATTAAAGTTATTGTATAAACGCGAGAATTTTTGATCACCCCCATTTTTTTCATTCTTAACTTTTTTTTGATTCCAGATTCTATTAACGCCCTAATTGTAGTTATGAAAAAAATTATAAGAAAGACTCGACTCTTATTCCAAATGAATTTAGAAAAATTCATTTCTATTTCTAGAAATAACTTCATTTCTTGGTGTTAAAATAGAAAATGTGGTATAAAAATAGATTCTCTATTTTTTTTTTCCAAACCAAAAAAGATCGTGGAGATTTTCTAATGCTTACTCTTAAACTCTTTGTTTACACAGTAGTTATATTCTTTGTTTCTCTCTTCATCTTTGGGTTTTTATCTAATGATCCTGGGCGTAATCCTGGACGTGAAGAATAGAATAAAAATTCTAAGGGTTTTCTTGATTTTAAAATGTTTTTAGTATGTTATTTCTTTTTACCCAGTCTTTATCTATTCTAGATCTCGATTTGAATCTATATTTTTGTTTTAAATTAATATTTTAAATAGAATTTGCCATAGAAATATTAATATAAATAAAGAAATTTAAAATTTCAATTTTTAACTAGAAATAGTAAATAGAAAGGAAATATTCAATAAAAAGAAAAATTCTAAATTAGAAATAACTATTAATAAATGAAATATTAAAATTATTCATTTTTTAATTTATTTAATTTATTTAAATAGTTTAAATAGAAATTAAATAGAAAATAAAATAGAACATTGAAATAAGAAATAAAGCAAAAAGATTTTTGAAATTTGAAAGAAAAGATAAAAAAAATTCAAGTCATCACTGGAACCGGAAAGAGAGGGATTCGAACCCTCGGTACGAATAACTCGTACAACGGATTAGCAATCCGACGCTTTAGTCCACTCAGCCATCTCTCCCGATTAAAAAAGAATAATTATAAGGATAATTATTATGTTCCATTACATAGCAAGTAATTACATTATACAACAAGTAAGGCTTGAAAAAAAAAGGCTTTGCCTCTCTCTTTATTACTTTATTTCGTAATTACTTTTTTCTTATTTAATTATATAATAATAGAAATTCGAATTCTCTCAAATTCTCTATTTATTCTATATTTATTAAATATATATTTCGAATTCTATATAATTCGAAATTGGCTATTTTTCTATTATTGTTTATTTTTCTATTCTAAAAATATATTCTATATTTAATTTATATTAATTTGAATTTATTTAATTATATATTTTTAGAATTTCTATTATTTTTTTCTATTTTTTATTAATTTTGAAATTATTATTTATATAATTATATAAATAATAATTTCAAATTGAAATATACAAATTGAAATATATCAATTGAAATAGAAATAAATAGTTAACTTAATAACTAATTAAAATAACTAATTAAATAAAATAGAAATTTAAATATCAAATTAATTAAATGAAAATAAGAAAATATGTTCCATTGTCTTACTCGACAAAAAGTTCATTATATACGATAATTGTATCGTAGCGGGTATAGTTTAGTGGTAAAAGTGTGATTCGTTCTAGTAATTGAAACGAATAGTTAAGGGATCCCTTGGCTGATATTCGAATGAAAAACTTTATTTCTTAAAACGATTTAATCCTTTACCTTCTCAATGAAAAATTCGAGGAAGAATATACATTCTCGTAATTTGTATCCAACAGTCAATTAGAAATTGAAAAATTTGATTATTCAATTACGAAACATAATTTTTTTTATTTTAATTAGATCAATCCTTTCAATTGAATAAGTATAAGTAAAGGATCTATGGAAAAAGACAGAAAAGTTTATTTCTAATCGTAACTAAATCTTCAACGTTTTCCTTGTTTTATATAG